TGGATACATATATATCCTTAACATACTGAAACGGCTGCCATTATTGGTATCAAACCAATAGCGATTCATACAAGCTAAATCTTCTAATCGATAATTAGGCCAAAGAAAGAACTTGAGTTTAATTAATTCCTTTTTATCTCTATCAAGGTGTTTACTTTCATCCAAAAATTGACCCCAGCTTTTTCTGTTGTTCTCCTTGCAAAATACTGGATTTCTATCCACACCATTCCTATTCTTTTTCTTTAAATTGAAATTTAAAGAATTGAGAATTCTCAATTCTCTACGACGTTTAGACGAGAAAATCATTTCAGGAACAAGCAAATCAAAATTATCCTTATCAACATATTTTTGTTGTCCGGATCTTTGATTAGTTTGTTGCTTACTCTTATGAACCAATGCAATACTTATGGTTTGATACACAATAAACTCTTCCTGTATAGGCGTAATTATTTGGGGTGCGAATTTAAATGCACCATCCTTCGCCCAGTCCTGTGTAGTCCAATCGTCCATAATCATACCAAAAAGGCTTTGGTACGACAGCTCACCCATTTTAAGGAAGTCGCAAAGCTTCCTTTTCTTATATTTCAGCGTTCCTGCAAAAGCCAACATCTGCAGTAAGCTCGTCTCATGGCCCAGATCCGCCAGGTTCAACACACCAAAGCCCAAGGCAAAAACCGGCGCCCTATCCACTACAAAGTTCTTGAAACTTAGGTTCACCTCCGGTTTAGTCTGGTATTTTTGTTTTTGTCGACTCAACACTTTGTCATACAGGTCGTCAATAATTTCGGGGAGGGGTCGGGTGTCGATTTCGATCGGTTGGAGGCTTTTTAGGCGTTCTTCTTCTTCAACAATGTCATCGAATGTGACGATGTAGCGACCGTCAGGTTCTCTAACAATTGGTTGTCCTTTACTAACACTTTCTTGTCCTTTACTAACACTTTCTTGTCCTTTACTAACATTTGCTTGTCCTTTACTAACATTTGCTTGGCCTTTACTAACATTTGCTTGTCCTTTACTAACATTTGCTTGTCTTGCACTCAATTTCTTTACGCGAACATCGGCAAGAAGTAAGTTGACTGGTCTAAGCCACGGGTTCATTAGATATGTCTTTAAATGTGGCACAAGTTCTTGGAAGACCAAATCTTCCAGAGTCAAATCTTCCTGCTGCGAATATTCCTCCTCTCTGGGGTCCTTTAAGATTAAGATTCCTTCATTCAGTCCCATCCAATTAAAAAAGCTTTTTTTGTATTCTTTGCGTTTTGGATATTTTTTGCTTTTTGGATCTTTTTTGCTTTTTGGATCTTTTTTGCTTTTTGGATCTTTTTTGCTTTTTGGATCTTTTTTGCTTTTTGGATCTTTTGTGCTTTTTGGATCTTTTGTGCTTTTTGGATCTTTTGTGCTTTCTGGATCTTTTGTGCTTTCTGGATCTTTTGTGCTTTCTGGATCTTTTGTGCTTTCTGGATCGTTTGTGCTTTCTGGATTCGAAAGAAAGATATCATAAATAAAACCTCTCTTCTCAATTATTTGAGAATTCTTCGCCCTAATCTTAGTGTGAGAATTCTTCGCCCTAATCTTAGTGTGAGAATTCTTCGCCCTAATCTTAGTGTGAGAATTCTTCGCCCTAATCTTAGTGTTTGTATTATGGTTAGGCTCGATCTTTATCCCGGCCGCAAAATGGACTGGAAAGTTTGTTCGAATCTTCCAATCAAAATCAACATATTTTCTCGTTTGAGTCTTTTTCCTATACCTATCCTTCTTGGCTAGATAATTCTTGTCTAGATAATTCTTGATAAAAACATCCTCTGGTATATCAAATAATTTGTCGTTCTGTGTGGTGTAGATCTCTTGGTTCTTATTTACTTGCTTAGTTTCAAAAGAAATGTATTTATATGCAAAAAGATCAAATCTATACATTTTTTGAAACTTAGTCTTGTGATTTGTTAATGAATATACTTCAGAATCGTCTTGAAGTAATTGGTCTTTTTCATATGAATCTCCTTTATTTAAATCGTTATTTTGAGGCGTATGGCGTTGGTTGACTTCATTTCTCCATTTTTGTGGGATTAATTGAGACCACCTAATCTTAGATAAATTGTATTGATACTGCCCTCTTAACCAGTTTTTCCACGGATTCGTTCCAAAATTTCGAAGTTTCTTATGCTTTAATTCGGAATGAAATATTCCGTGTCTTTCCAAAGAATCCTTTATTTCAGTCTTAAGAAAAAAAGACCTTCCGCGATATTGAAGAACAGATCTTAACTTATCACTAACTTGGGTTTGTGATAATTTGTAAAATACATATGCTTGTGACAGGGAAGATAAATTTGGCAAGGAAGCAAATTTAAGAGCAATATCTAACTTTCTCTTATTAATTATTTTTGGATTTATTTCAGTATTGTAAATGTCTTTATCCATTTTTTTTTTTAAAGGGATATTAATGATACATAGCAAGATATCTAGGGATATTTTGTATATTTTTTCAATGAAAAATTTTTGCAAATAATTCCATTTACTTATTAATCGAACACTTCTTCTTTTTACTATTTTCAAAATATTTTTTGCTGATTCTACAGTATTTTTATTTTTGTTGTTAGGACTATTATTTAGTCCTGGAGTTAGTTTTTTTTTTTCTTGTGTAATTCTTTCTATTTCATTTTTGATTTTGTTTGTTCTATTAATCAGAGTTTTTATTCTTTCTTCTGAATTTTTATATGGAGATTTAATTTGACTCAATGATTCATTAATTATCTCATCTTTAATTATCTCATCTTTAATTATCTCATCTTTAATTATCTCATCTTTAATTATCTCATCTTTAATTATCTCATCTTTTTCTTCCGATTCAGCTCCTCCTATCCATTGCCCTATTGGATTTTTTGGAGCAATTTTTTGAAATAATATTATATAAAAATTTAGATAAAAATTTATGATTTTGTGCAAAAGTTCTACTATTTCTCTTATTATAACTCGAACCCCTTTGATAAGCCGGGTTCTTCTTTCTTTTAAGGCTGATAGAAGCTTAAACCAATATGGTTTTATTATGTTGTTGAAAACGTTTCTTATAACTTTAAACTCTTCCTCTTTCAATGTGTTTTTTTTTAATCTGTCTAATTTTAAGCGTAGTTCAAACCGAACGGGATCCCAAAAAACTTTAAAGGAAGGGTCGTATCGTGGAAGACCCCAAGCAAATTGAGCCATTCCCCAGAAAGGCCTTATATAACCAGAATCGAAGTGTTTCAGTGGGTCGTCGTCTGAAACCTCTGTGTGCCAAGGTTTCAAGTATAGAATCCCTACAACTTTGACCTGAAGACCTTCTTCCCACCAATTCTCCGGCAAGATCATATCGAAGAAGGTGCCTAAAGGAGCACCGTCCTCGGTGCATATCAAATGGACCTCTTTTTGCCAGTCCTCTTTATCCTGCTCCCACTCGGGCGTCTGCAATAATAATATACGGCCAATATTTTTACCTATTATCGCTAAAGGCAAGTAAATATATTTTCTAAAAAGGGAGTTATAAATTATAAGAAAATCTCTTATTACCATCCCACCATCATACTCACACCATGCCTGCAGTCCATAAAGCCGTTGTTCTTCTGCGCTATCTTTGCTGAGGCTGTCTTCGAGCCTTTTTTGTCTGATTCTGTCTTTTTCTTCTTGGAGGTAGCTTGCTATTGTGGTTTTTTTTGTTTCTTTTTTTTTTTTTTCTTTTTTTTCTTCTATCTTACTTTTTGGTTTTAGCTTTTCTCTCTTACGTGCCTTAAGAGTCAAAAGGCCCCCTTTTTTGCTTCCAGACCTATGCATCAACTTTTTGATTTTCAAAACAAGGGGTTTCACCATCCCGAAATAAATAGACAGTCTATCTCTTAAGAAGCCAAAAAAAAGAGGGGAATGCGGAAACATTTCAACCTTTCTTATAATAACTCCGGTTTTACGCCTTTGGGCGCTCCTAGAAGTTACGATTAGATCCTGATGCCAAAATAGGTGGCGATCTTTCACGGTATCGCCTACGTCCTCGGCCTCGAAGGTCAGATGAGGAACAGTAAGGTTGTTCAAAAAGGCAGGATGATTCGGGTCTCCCCCACTCGCGAGAATCTCCTTCTCCAGCGCCTCAATCCTAGGATGTTTCGGCTTTGGTTCGCGCTCGCCCCCCTTCTTCTTGAGCTTTTTATTAAGTTTTCTATGACGCACCTCTGTCGCACTGTATATCGATTTAAATTTTAATCTTGCTCCTAAAATATCAAACTCATCTCCCCGAGGGGCCCTAGGGCTGTCGCCCACTTGGTAGTCGACCTCGCGGCGTAATACGAATAACCAGCGAGGGACGCTTTTACGGATGTTTTGTAGTCCAAGAGATCGTCCGTTCCAAAAGGCGTCCTCTTCTAGGTTTGGTTCTCCTTCTGGTTTTTGAACAATACGCTTTGGAAACAATTTGTTCAAAGGCTTATAAAAAAGATTTTCCAAAAGATTAAAATCGAATTTTCTTTTTGCTCTTAGTTTTAGTCTTCTTTCTTTTAGTCTCGCTAATATCTCTAACATTCTCTCTTCATATTTTTCGGAATCGACAAAGTGACCTGGAAAAAGGGTTTCATGAATTCTATTTAGAGCAAAGATTTTATGAAGTTCATATTTTGGAGTTCGATTCTTTTTGCTTCCACGAGATTGGGAAGTTCGATTCTTTTTTCTTCGACGAACTTTTAGATCGGCGATTTGTTTACGAATTTGATTGTCGATTTCTTTACGGCTTTGACTAAGGACATACTCTTCGTTTAGATTAAGGAAGTGTGGATCGAGGTTTTTCAGTTTTTTGAATCTTCCACGAGAGGGCCCCGTCAACAAAGGATCATACCTTTTTGGTAGGCAGCCATTTATAGTTTCATCAAGCCAAACCCTAGTCCTTTTTTCTAGTATATCTCCCAAAGGAAATCCCTTGTCTAGAGCTTCAATTCTCTTTCTAAACTCATTATTTAAAGTGTTTTTTCTTTGTTTGTTCTTATAAACCC